TAGGGGGCAAGAAAGCTCTATGGAAAAACGGCGGTTCAATTCTATGTTGTCTAACGAGGAGTTAAATGAGCTAAGTAAATCAATGAACAGTCTTGGTCCTATTGAAAATACCTGTGGTAGTGAAGATCCTATTATAACTGATCCGTATAAAAAAATTCCTTGTTGGAGTGAGAATACTAATTCTAGTTACAATAATGTTGATCATTTATTTGGCGTTCGGGACATTAGGAATTTCATCTCCGATGACACTTTTTTAGTTAAGGATAGTAATGGGGACATTTATTCCATATATTTTGATATTGAAAATCAGATTTTTGAGATTGATAATGATCATTCTTTTCTGAGTGAAGTAGAAAGTTCTTTTTATAGTTATCGGAATTCTAGTTATCGGAATAATGTATCTAAGGGTGACGATCCACACTCTGATCGTTACATGTATAATACTCAATATAGTTGGAATAATCATATTAATAGTTGCATTGACAGTTATCTTCGTTCTCAAATCCATATTGATAGTTACATTTTAAGTGGTAGTGATAATTCTGGTAACAGCTACATTTTTAGTTATATTTGTGATGAAAGTTTCAATCGTAGTGAAAACAAGAATTCTTCTATAAGAACTACCCCGAATGGTAGTGATTTAACTAAAAGTTCTAATGATCTTGAGGTAACTCAAAAATACAGGCATTTATGGGTTCAATGCGAAAATTGTTATGGATTAAATTATAAGAAATTTTTGAAGTCAAAAATGCATATTTGTGAACAATGTGGATATCATTTGAAAATGAGTAGTTCGGATAGAATCGAACTTTCGGTTGATCCCGGCACTTGGGATCCTCTGGATGAAGACATGGTCTCTCTAGATCCCATTGAATTTCATTCGGAGGAGGAACCTTATAAAGAGCGTATTGATTCTTATCAAAGAAAGACAGGATTAACTGAGGCTGTTCAAACAGGCACAGGTCAACTAAACGGTATTCCTATAGCAATTGGGGTTATGGATTTTCAATTTATGGGGGGTAGTATGGGATCTGTAGTAGGCGAGAAAATCACCCGTTTGCTCGAGTATGCTACCAATGAATTTCTACCTCTTATTCTAGTATGTGCTTCTGGAGGAGCACGCATGCAAGAAGGAAGTTTGAGCTTGATGCAAATGGCTAAAATAGCTTCTGCTTTATATGATTATCAATCAAATAAAAAGTTATTCTATGTATCAATCCTTACATCCCCTACTACTGGTGGGGTGACAGCTAGTTTTGGTATGTTGGGGGATATCATTATTGCCGAACCCAATGCCTACATTGCATTTGCGGGTAAACGAGTAATTGAACAAACATTGAATAAGACAGTACCTGAAGGTTCACAAGCGGCTGAATATTTATTCCATAAGGGTTTATTCGATTCAATCGTACCACGTAATCTTTTAAAAGGCGTTCTCAATGAGTTATTTCAGCTCCACACTTTCTTTCCTTTAGAATCAAAATTCAATCAAGTAGAGCTCTAAATTCAATTATTTTTTTGTGGCGAACAAGTAGTTAGTTTATCAGAATCAAAGTAAAAATGAGAAGGATTGGGTTTCTAAAGTTGCAGAAAATTCGTTATGTTGTTTTCGAGATCTTTTTTACCCATATTACTTATACTGATTAGTAATTAGAAAACTTCTATCAACAAGATGAAAGGGTTAATTCTTATTTTTGTGACATTATATTAGGCAAGGCAAATAAAACTAATTTAACCTTAATGTTCCGTATGTATATATAATATAATTCAAATAGATAGATAGAGTCTTGCCTCTTTCTATATCTCCCAAGAATTTTCATTATTACTAATAATCTCTGTTGGATCGTATTCTAACGGGAATTTGTAAGAAACTCTTTATTAAATTTTAGTAAATTAAAATTAGAAGATAAGAATAAAATAATCAAAAAAGCATACGAAATAAATGGATTATCATACATATATTCCATTCTATATTCCTTGCACTTATTATATACTCACTTATAGTATAATTATATACGAATTATAATTAATAACTCATTTAAAAATATATAATATAAGAATAACAGGTACAAATATTAAATCGAGGTACCCATTCTATGACAACTCTCAACTTACCCTCTATTTTCGTGCCTTTAGTGGGCCTAGTATTTCCGGCAATTGCAATGGTTTCTTTATTTCTTCATGTTCAACGAAACAAGATTTTTTAAATCCGGCTTTTTTCAAGACTTAGACATGTATCATAACATGATATCCACTTTGTAGAATATCATATAAGAATATAAGATGTGGCTTCCTCCGAACATAGAACATAAATTAAATGAAAGAGCTCGTATGCATGCGGAAACATGATATATGGTTAAAATTATTATAGCTATTTCAAAATAGCTCAGGATCGGTGGATGTCTTAAATGAAAAGTAAATGTATCTAAATGGATGTAGATATCATATCCATAGGGGATGGGATGCTAATCTAGCCGATTTGATGAATTACGTCTAAAGGTTCACATTGGAATAGTGCTAGTTGATGGGAGTTACTTCGGAAACAAAAAAAGAGTAAAGTCCAATTTATTTTGGTTATTCTCTCAATTCCAATAAAATGCAACTGGATCTAGTATGAGGTGGCGATCAGAACATATATGGATAGAACTTATAACGGGATCTCGAAAAACAAGTAATTTTGGCTGGGCCTTTATCCTTTTTTTAGGTTCATTGGGATTCTTATTGGTTGGAACTTCCAGTTATCTTGGTAGAAATTTGATATCTTTATTTCCGTCTCAGCAAATACTTTTTTTTCCACAAGGAATCGTGATGTCTTTCTATGGCATCGCGGGTCTCTTTATTAGCTCCTATTTGTGGTGCACAATTTCGTGGAATGTAGGTAGTGGTTATGATCGATTCGATAGAAAAGAAGGAATTGTGTGTCTTTTTCGTTGGGGATTTCCTGGAAAAAATCGTCGCATCTTTCTTCGATTCCTTATGAAAGATATTCAGTCCATCAGAATAGAAGTTAAAGAGGGTATTTCTACCCGTCGTGTCCTTTATATGGATATCCGAGGCCAGGGAACCATTCCCTTAACTCGTACTGATGAGAATTTAACTCCACGAGAAATTGAACAAAAGGCTGCCGAATTGGCCTATTTCTTGCGTGTACCAATTGAAGTATTTTGAACTGAACTGAATTGAAAATGCAGTAATAAAACAAGTAACAAATTGAAATAACTAATAGATCCATTAGATCCATCTCCTATAGCAAACCATTCTATTTTGGTACAAATAATTTATATTTTAAGTCCCATTTTTAGAATTGATACATTGGATTGGGTTAGATATAGATGGGTCATTTCTTGTGAATTATCTCTCTTTTGTCAACCAACTTTTCTTTTTATCCTTATCTTTGGGCCTCCTTACTTAAATAACTAAAAAATTAAATCTCTTCTAATGATATTTTGATCGAATAGATAAAGGAGTTAGTTCGTTTCCAAATACAAATAATATTAAGATTCATTACTTCAAAACTTCAAATGGCTCTTTGGGGCATTTATCAAAAGGACGCAATTGATATGAATTTGCCCAATTGAGATATCTGGAACCAAAACACTATTTTTGATTATTTCTTCATTCGAATTCGAAGTGGACTCTTATTCTATCTTGATAGAAATAGTAGATCGCATAGAGTCGACAAATGAGGTGGGTTCATTAAGAATTCACAGATGAAAAAAAAAATGGCAAAAAAGAAAGCATTCACTCCCCTTCTATATCTTGCATCTATAGTATTTTTGCCCTCGTGGATCTCTCTAGTTTTAAATAAAAGTATGGAATCCAGGGTTACAAATTGGTGGAATACTAGGCAATCAAAAATGTTTTTGAATGATATTCAAGAAAAGAATATTCTCGAAAAATTCATAGAATTAGAGGAACTTTTCCTGTTGAACGAAATGATAAAGGAATATCCAGAGACACATCTACAAAAGCTTAGTCTAGGAATCCACAACGAAACGATCCAATTGATAAAGATGCACAATGAGGATCGTATCCATACGATTTTACACTTCTCGACAAATATAATATGTTTCCTTATTTTAAGTGGTTATTCTATTCTGGGTAATGAAGAGCTTGTTATTCTTAACTCTTGGGTTCAGGAATTCTTATATAACTTAAGCGACACAATAAAAGCTTTTTCTATTCTTTTATTAACTGATTTGTGTATCGGATTCCATTCGCCCCATGGTTGGGAACTAATGCTTGGCTCTGTCTACAAAGATTTTGGATTTGCTCATAACGATCAAATTATATCTGGTCTTGTTTCCACTTTTCCAGTCATTCTAGATACAATTTTTAAATATTGGATCTTCCGTTATTTAAATCGTGTATCTCCATCACTTGTAGTGATTTATCATTCAATGAATGATTGAAAAATTATCCGCTAATATTAATCAAAATAGAATCTTTTCTTTGTACATAAACAAAGCGAAGCGTTCAAAATTGTAATTACTCTTTCTATTTCTCCAGAGGATTTCTACTATATTCTAGTAAACTTATTTCAGTACATAGCAAAATCGTGGATAGGGAACTATACTAGCAACCTACCCAATTTATTGTAGAAATTTTGGGCTCAATGATTGGACCATGCAAACTAGAAATACCTTTTCTTGGACAAAGGAACAGATTACTCGATCCATTTCCGTATCGCTCATGATATATATAATCACTCGGACATATATTTCAAATGCATATCCCATTTTTGCACAACAGGGTTATGAAAATCCACGAGAAGCGACTGGGCGTATTGTATGTGCTAATTGCCATTTAGCTAATAAGCCCGTAGATATTGAGGTTCCACAAACAGTACTTCCTGATACTGTATTTGAAGCAGTTGTTCGAATTCCTTATGATATGCAACTGAAACAAGTTCTTGCTAATGGTAAAAAAGGGGGGTTGAATGTGGGGGCTGTCCTTATTTTACCCGAGGGGTTTGAATTAGCCCCTCCCGATCGTATTTC